AATGTAACTCGTTGTTCAAACAACTATTCAGAGTTCCTAGAGCTCCTTGTAAGGCTTGTTGGAAAACTTGTTGTTGAACTTGGTTAATCGTTCTTTGTTGTTCAAAATGAATGGCGTCATTCTTATAATTTTCTAATTGTTCCAAAGTCTTTGAGGTTGAATTAATCAAATTACATTTTTCTCGTTCTATCTCAGAATATCCATTCACTCGAAATTGATCCGCTTCCATCTCTACTTTTCGTAAATGTAATCGGGCTTTTTCCAGCTGTTCGAGGGACCTCTCACGTAGTTCTTCTGAATTTCGAATAGTTTTGAAGATTCTTTGTTTTCGATTATCTAATAAATCATTTAATGAAAGTAGACTCTATTCAGTTCAAAACTTCCACAATCCCTTCCCGAACCAAACATGAATCTTTCAATTCATTTGGCTCTCACACTCAATTACTTATGAGAATTCCAATCTCTTTTTTTAATGTAATGAGTCTGTCTTCTCTATTTCTATTAAAATATAAAAACGGATCAAAAATCGAAGAAAATAATATTCGGAGGACTCTTCTGACCAACCAAATAATTGTCAGCAAAGTTGTTTTTTTTATTAAAATCCAAAGAATTTCTTTTACTTTATGCATAGGTCATCAATTTAGCGTAAAATAAAAAAGGTGGAAAGTTGAAATACACTGAGGTATTTTTCGAACCAAATAAATAAAAGGCTCAAATCCTTTTTTTATCGACATGAGTGTTTTATATCGAAAAAGAGATTCCTACCCTTTGTTTTTAAACCATTTCTGTATTAAGCTATATAGTAGAAAGAGTACCGTGCTTATATCTGGACTTCAAACGGTTTAGCTTTAACCCTGTTAATGGTTGCACATTATTGGTTGATAGAGAATCAAAGTATATTTACCAATGACTCACGAAATGTTATGTTTCTAAAATAGGATTTCTTAATTTATTCAGAAGTAATTCGCGAAATCATGCACTTTTTCTTTCCTAGTTATACCAAAAAATAAAGTGCAGTTGGTCGGATCCAGCCTATTCTTGAAATAAACAACTCACACACACTCCCTTTCCAAAAAAAATTAATACACCTAGTACTACACTTAGATTTATTGGATTTGTTGCAAAAATATCGGTATTAAACTCGAAACTTCCGGCGGGTGCCCAATAAGCTAAGGAAAGGAAAGAATCGGTTACATTTTTCATATGATCTCCTCTTGCGTAATCTTATAGATAAAACAAATTTTCTATATTTTTTATAGTAGCGTTTTTCTTATTATTTATTTTTATAAATACTCCTAAAATAGCGTTAAAAATAAAAAGGATTTAAAAAATGTATTTTGTTTCAATTTAAAATAAGAATGAAACTTATTCGAATTAGATATTGAGTCTTATGTTAGTTTCGTAATATCTCGTTTATTGCAATAGTTCTTAAAAAAGAGTTCCCTTGGAATCCCAGAATAAAGCTAATTGGTATGCCAATTTATACTCCCCCAATCAGTCCTTTACATGTACATGAGCGGTTGAATAAAAAAGGAAATTTGAAGAAAATTTTAAACAAGCAACAGCAAACCCAAAGAAATAAAAAACTAAAACTATATTGTACGATTAAACAAAGGGATTCGCAAATAAAAGTGCTAATGCCACAACAAGTCCATAAATTGTTAAAGCTTCCATAAAAGCGAGACTAAGCAATAAAGTACCTCGTATTTTTCCCTCTGCTTCGGGTTGTCTCGCGATCCCTTCTACAGCCTGTCCCGCAGCTGTACCTTGACCAACTCCAGGTCCAATAGAAGCAAGTCCAACGGCCAATCCAGCAGCAATAACGGAAGCGGCAGAAATCAGTGGATTCATGAGAAATTCCTCTCACCAAAAAAATAAAAAAAAAATAGTTAATGATACAATCAAACAATGAATTATGACTTAGTCATCCGATGGATCAAATTTATACAGTCAAAAATAAAAAAGAAACTAGAAGTTAAATACTAATATTTGTGGATTATTAAAAATACCTCTATATCCGTTTTTTTAGTTCTTAGCAAATTTGTCCAAACTTTGTTATTATATTTCTTTATTTTTTCCCAATCGTTCTTTGAATTCTTTGTTCTTTTTCGTGATTTAAACTCATCCAATTCAATATTAAATTAAAAATTAAAATTGCAGACGACGATGAAAAAGAAGGACTTTCGTTCAAATACCTATTTAACACCTATGTAGTAGGGCAAATTATACATATCTTTAGTTCATATCCGCTTAGTTAATAGCTAGTATCACATATACATGTGCTTCCCCCATAACGTAAACAAACTATTCAATTAGGAAAAAGATCTTTTAGATCTCTTTTATTTATTCTACAATTACTTAATTTTAATATCGTAATATCTGTTTTACTATTACTTATTCTAGATTGTATATACCTTAACCTCATTTCTATATTTCAGTTCTCTAAGTCTAAGTTTACCTTAATTTGATAAGCGTCTACATTGCGTCAGGTTAAGCTAAAAAAAGGACTCTGTCAAAAATTAGTGGTGGCCTTCCATGGATTCTCCTATATAAGCCGCAGCTAAAGTTGCAAAAATAAGAGCTTGAATACCACTGGTAAATAATCCAAGAAACATGACAGGTATAGGAACCACTAACGGTACTAAAGAAACAAGAACAACAACTACTAATTCATCAGCTAATATATTTCCGAAAAGTCGAAAACTAAGGGATAAGGGTTTTGTGAAATCTTCTAAGATGTTAATGGGTAAAAGAATTGGAGTGGGTTGAATGTATTTACCGAAATAATCTAATCCCTTTTTGCTAAGACCCGCATAAAAATATGCCATTGATGTCAGTAAAGCTAAAGCAACGGTAGTATTGATATCATTTGTGGGTGCCGCTAACTCACCATGAGGTAATTGTATGATTTTCCAAGGTAAAAGAGCACCCGACCAATTCGAAACAAAAATAAAAAGAAACAGAGTTCCAATAAAAGGAACCCATGGCCCATATTCTTCTCCAATCTGGGTTTTACTCACGTCTCGAATGAATTCAAGGACATATTCAAAAAAATTTTGACTATCAGTAGGAATGGTTTGTGGATTCTGAACAGCTATAATGGCTCCAGCTAGTAAGATAGTAATTACAACCCAAGAAGTAATAAGTACTTGAGCATGGACTTGGAAACCCCCTATTTGCCAATATAAATGTTGGCCTACTTCCACGCCGGATACAGCATATAACCTCTTTAGTGTGTTGATGGAACATAATAAAACATTCATAGTATCCTCTGAAAGAAATATAACTTTAAAAAGGGATTATTTTGCTTCAACCATCTCTTTTTCGACTTATTCATCTGCTTTGTATATTTTGAATATCAACAAATCATACAATAAACTCAATTCTTTTTATCTCTTTTGTGCGATTAAGGAATCGTAACCAATTTAAAAAATATATGGAGTTTCTAAAATAATTTAAACAAAATATAATTTTGTTATCACGAATTCCGTATATAGCTAGAACGACCTTCGCAAATAGAAAATACTAATTTGTTAAGAATTAATCGGATTGAAGCTATGGCGTCATCATTCGCCGGAATTGAAATATCGGCTAGATCCGGGTCGCAATTTGTATCGATTAAACAAATCGTTGGAATTCCCAAAGTAATGCATTCTCGAAGAGCTGTATATTCTTCTTGCTGATCAATAATTATTACAATATCGGGTAACCTTATCATATATTTAATGCCGCCCAGATATGTTTGCAAGTGAGATAGTTGGCGCTTCAACATAGCCGCATCTCTTTTTGGTAGACGGTAGAGTCTACCCGTCTTTTGTTCTGTTCTCAAGTCCCTGAACTTATGAAGTCTAGTTTCTGTAGTATACCAATTTGTTAACATACCACCAAGCCATTTTTTATTAACATAATGACAGCGAGCCTTTATTGCAGCCCGTGCTACTGAATCCGCTGCTTTATTTTTGGTCCCAACAATTAAAAATTGTTTTCCCCTACTTGCTGCATCAAAGACTAAATAACAAGCTTCCGATAAAAACCGAGCCGTTTTAGTAATATTTATAATATGAATACCTTTACGCTTTGCAGAGATATAAGGTGACATTTTAGGATTCCATTTCCTAGTACCATGACCAAAATGAATTCCCGCTTCCATCATTTCTTCCAAATGGATATTCCAATATCGTCTTGTCATTTCTCCCCACACTTCTCTTTTTTTTTTCTTTAAAGAGAAGAAGTACCCTAAAAATAAAAAGTGGTTCCCATGGAACCTTCTCTTCTAACGGGGATTGTCCGTTGATACATGATCCAAGCCATTCAGGTTTTTCTTTTTTCTATTCGATTCATTATTAGTATTACCTAATTAAATAACTGCAATACAAACCGGATGGATCTTATTCTGCTCTTAGCAATCATTAAATCCTATAAATAAAGATGTCTCATGTACATTTTTTGAAATGCAAAAAGAAAAAAATTCTCTGTGGTGGAACAAAATATCTCTCATTTCCCGCTCAAATAAATTCTTCCTTTTCGTTTCAAAAGGAATGGTTTTATGCTGCCTTGAACGGTGCACAAATCCTTTGAATCCAGTACCAACGGGTATCATCCCCCCTAGAACAACATTCTCTTTCAGACCTTTCAACCAATCGATACGACCACGTATAGCGGCTTTTGCTAAAACTCGAGCAGTTTCTTGAAAACTTGCTTCGGATATGAAACTTTGAGTATTGAGAGATGCTTTCGTTATTCCCAATAATATAGCTCGGTAACAAATCGTTTCTTCCAAAGCTCGCCCCATTTGTTCCGCGCGCAAAAATCCTATGAGTTCTCCGGGTAAAAAAACATTAGACATTCCTTCTTCAGAAACCAACACCTTTGATGTTATTTGACGTACAATAATTTCTATATGTCTATTATGGATCTGCACACCCTGGGATCGATAAACCTTTTGGATTTTATTAACCAAAGAAATACGACTTTGTGCTATAGTTAGTTCAGCGCCAATCAAGAATATCCAAGGAATTCCAAGACTTCTTGTTATACGCTCGTTCCAACCCTCAACTCTCTTTTCTAGGTTCATTGATATTGAATCAATCGAACGCACTTCTAACACTTGTTCTACTTTTGGAAGACCCTGGGTTATATCACCAGATCTCGACTTTTCATATATAAATGTAACTAATGTATCTCCTTCGAAAAGTATTTCCCCATAATGGCCATGAACAGTTGCTTCTGGAGTGGCCAAATAAGACTTAGCCGTTCTTATTACTAAAGAAGCAATTTGAACCATTATAACTTGACCCGATTTTAGGAGCGGTTCGTGGTTGTCTATACAGACATTTTCACAAAAAAACTGTCCAAGGGTACTTATTGTATATTTTTTTTCACAATAATTATGATGTAGAACGTACCAATTCAATTTGAATGGATTCAAAAGAACATTACTGCATGGATTGTAATTAAAAATTATCCCCGTTTCATCCATTAAAAAATATTTAAGTAAAAATTTTTTAAGTACTTGAAAAGTCTGTTTTAAATTGTCAAGTTGGAAATTTTTAGTTACCGAGATCTGATTATAAGTTTTTAAAAGGTGATCAAAATTCATAATTTGACAGGCTGTTCCTAAAGGTCCTAAAGAATTTCGAATTGGAATTCGAGTATAATTTTTAATTGATTCTTTTATACCATTGTAATGTTTTACATCGTTGAATGGGTACATTTGAAAACAATTACCTGATGACAAAATTATCAAAGATTTAGATTCCTTACTTCTATTCCAGAACGTATGAATAGTTCCTTGATTTTGTCTAAGTGATTGTTGAATCCTTTCCGTGGAATAAATAGAATAAAAAGGATTGATCCGATTTGACCTATTATCCGAGATCAATTCGGGACCTAATAGATTATTTCTTTTTCGTATATAAGATATATGTGGTTTTACTAAGTGGATTCTTATAAAATCTCGAATCAGACCAGTTGTACTTACTTCAAGAAAAGAAGCGTGAGCTTCTTCTAACGAAGAACTTTTGCTGTCTTGGTCCCAGCTCAAGACTAAACAAGTACGAACTAATTGAATATTGGTTCCGGAAATTCTCCAAATTGGTTTGCCATTTCCATAAAGAATATAATTTACAACTTTAAGTTTTAGATTCTCCTTTTCCTGCAACGAATCCAGGGGAAAAAGTGTTTTGAAATTTATACCGTCCGATATTTCATATAAGATTACGGGTCGAACCAAAACAAAATATTTTTTCTTCGTAGGTGTGATCCATTGGACATAGATCCAATTTTGCAATTTTTTTGATTCGTTAATTTTTTTTTTTACCCCTCCGGGCGGTACCAAGATGCCACTGTGTCGGAATATCGTATCCACCTCTACAGGAAAATGGATATCTCCAGAAAAAATTTTAAGTTCAATCTTTTTTATTTTTTTCTCCATGCGGACCAATCCGCCGACTTGGCTTCTTGTATTTAACGCGATTCGTGTATCTACTCCAATAATACTATTATTTCGTACCATTATGGAACAAGATTCGTGTATAATATGCACCTCTTCGGGAATGAAAAAAAATCGATCTACTTTAGTTTGGTATTTTGACTTAAGTTCTTTGACTTCGGCATACTCAATTAGATCCTCTTTTTTGAGGATTGAATGCACGCCTATAGCCCCGTATTTAGTAATTCCCGAACTCTTTCTTCTATATTGAAGATCATCAAAATAAGAAAGAATACTATTTCTCCGAAAAATACCATTTATCGGTATTTCTATTGAAATACTAGAACGAGGCTGTTGTTCTTTTTCTCGTTCTTGAATCCATTGGAATGGAATGATGAGTCTATTTCTTCGCCTTTTTGATAATAAAAATAAATCATAATTTTTGTGGAGACTAAAAGGAAATCGAAGATTACAACGACCCCTATCTACGCTTAGATTAAATTCCGAATAATAGAGACTACTTCTATCTTTTTTATCAGAAAGAACCGAAATATGGGATTTGACTTTCCCTTGATCATTATTTCCTGAAAAGCTAGAAATGGATTTCCCTTTGTCAGAAATAAAATGAACATTCATTTGATCTTGATCTTTATGGATTGAAAAAGGGACTACACTGGATCTGTATGAGGCTCCGGATAATATCCATAAATGACTTGTTTTTGGTAAGAGATGTACATTACTATATGTAAAAAGGGGTGCATGATATACATCAGTACTCCAGTGCATTTCTCCCTCTGAATTAGAATAAATATGTTTTCGAACCCTCTCTTTAAAATTCAAAGTGTATGTTGCTGCGCGAATCTCAGCAATCACTTGTTCTGATTCTACATATTGGTCATTTTGAACTAAAATAAAACTTTTTGGTGGAATAGTCACGTTATGTATAATATCCTCACTCTCAATAGTTACATACAAGTCTAGATAAGATAGAAAAGCGGGATGCCCGTGCCGTGTACGTATGGGATAAACCAAATCCTCAGGGAATTTTATTTTTCCATTAGAAGGGGCTC